TAGAAGAGAAAAGTCATACAAAGTTATATACAAATCACTACCCCCTTTTTTGTATTTCCTTAATTTATTTCCTTAATTGAATTTCGGTTGATTAAGACGAAGTTCCTTAAAAACCTCTGCCTTCTTTAAAATATCCTGAACAGTTTCTGTAGGTTGAGCCCCTTTTTCAAGGAAATATAAAATAGCAGGAACATTTAAATAAGTTTGATTCTTTATCGGATCATAAAAACCCACTTTCTGAAGATCTTTTCCTTCTCTTCGGGATCGAACATCAATTGCAACGATTCGATAGACGGCTCATTGGGATAGATGTAGATGAACAACACCCCCCCTAGAAACGTATAGGAAGCTTTCTCCTCGTACGGCTCGAGAAAAATGATTGATTCGAAGTTTTGTCTCTGTATGGAATTCTATCTAAGAAATGACAACTGGATCCATAAAATGATCAAAGCAATTAAAGATCTAAGTCTTTTTTTCTTCGTTCTTCCTTAAAATGAAAAAGAAACCATTCATACTCTCATAACTCAAGTTGGATAACTTTCAAACAGTTCAAAGGAAAATCTTTCGGCACTTTCATTTATTGAGCGGTCTTTCCTCCTTTTTTGTTTGTCTCGTTTAAAATCGGATTCTTCAGTCTGATCCAGTTATTAAGACAATTAAAAAGGTGTTTCCTTGTTCTGGGATCCTTTATCTTTGTTTTATTTTAAATCATTGGGTTTAGACATTACTTCGGTGCTTTTTAATCCTTTCAAAATGGCAGCAACATACCCTTTTTGCGATTTTTATGAAAGAATCCTACAAGATGATGGATTCCCTCGTGAAACACTTTGGATCGAAAAAGTTTGATCAATTCCAATAAATTTTTTCATTTTAAACTTGCTCGAATTGGATTCTTTCTATTTCCATACCTAAGATATATTTACGAAGTTGTTTCAATTTTTTTATTGATTGGCATTAACCCTAGACCCTTGCCCCGAGAAATAAATTAATACTTTCTACTCGAGCTCCATCATGGACTATTTACATTCCAAGACAACAAAAAACGAGGGGTTCTAGTGAAACAGAACCCATGATGTCGAGCTAAGAGCACCTTCATTCCTACAAAAAATGGTGGATGTACAAATCCACAACGGATCGTGTCCTTCAAGTCGCACGTTGCTTTCTACCACATCGTTTCAAACGAAGTTTTACCATAACATTCCTCTAAGAACCGGTATGGAATTGATTCAATTATGGAATCATGAATAGTCATTGGTTGGGCTGATGTATAAACACCATAATCTAAAGTATTTTCTATATCTTCTATATCTATATCTATAGTCTATAGATATAAATAATACTATAGATATAGGTGGATAAATATTTTTATGAAGAAGTCTTAGTAAGACCCCATCGCTAATATTAAATTGTCTAACATTATAATATTAATTAATAAATATATATAATAAATAATTTATTTATATAAATAAAATAAGACGAATAAACGAATTCTTTTTGATTCTGCATCTTCACGTGACTTAATAGGAGAGAAAGATTCAGCTTCTAAGGAATGATTTAAACTATTTCTCTTTCGAAATTTCGAATCAATTTCGAAAGTTCCCCTCTCGACATCATTATTCCAAGAAAATTTGATAGTTAAAAATAACTTTTGATCATCTTAGGAAAAAAGATAAGTCTTTTTTTTTTTCATCTGATTGATAAAATCCAAAGAATGGGGAGGGTTTCGTATCTATCAATTCGATCAAATAGACTGAGCAATTGTCACTGTTTATAGATATTGAAATGAACGCCTTCCCATCACTGATTAACTCCTATCTACCCCATTCTATGGGACTGATGCAGCATAAATCAAAAGAAGGGGATGTCCTAGTCTTTTTTATTTTTACGAAATGCGAGCTGTCTGGGCACAAAGCCAAACAAGCCCAGATTAAGTCCAGTTTTTGTCCCTTTTTTTCTATTTTAGCCTACCTCATTGATTAAGAATTAAGAGACTTAGTGAATTGAATTAGTACCAAAAACCCCCTCTTGGCGAAAAGTCAAGAAATCTACAAAAAAGAAAATTGAATCTAATTAGGCTAATTTAGGGGGTAGAGAATATGAGATAGGGAATATGGATTCTTTCGTATCTCGATTCAGTTTTTGAAAAAAAAAAACGATTCATCGAAGAAAAAAATCAGAAACAACAATCACATTCCAGCTAACATTTCGATTTTAAACAGAACATTGTTAAAAAAGCAATCTATATTGTCAGAGAATATATATGTTCTGGGACGGAAGGATTCGAACCTCCGAATAGCGGGACCAAAACCCGTTGCCTTACCACTTGGCCACGCCCCATTTAGATTTCTATGCGATACTAATAAAGTATATTGCTGGTTTTGTTTGTTTGTCAACTCTAGCCCAAATATCTATAGAATCGATTAGATTGGTATTCGGATTTTTCTATGTTTTTGGTATGTGTAGATATAGAATTCAACTTAATTTATTGATCATTACATAT